TTAGATTAATTATTTGTTTGTATTGAATTGTAAATATATTTACATGGATAATAATTTATATAAATATTAGGTAGTTAATTATATATTATAATATTAACTATATAATATATATATATATATAATTAATTATATATTATAATGAATATAACATAATCTAATTAAATAAAGATTATGTTATATTATTATATTATATATATATAATTAATTATATATTATAATATTAACTATATAATATATATATATATAATTAATTATATATTATAATGAATATAACATAATCTAATTAAATAAAGATTATGTTATATTATTATATTATATATATATAATTAATTATATATTATAATATTAACTATATAATATATATATATATAATTAATTATATATTATAATGAATATAACATAATCTAATTAAATAAAGATTATGTTATATTATTATATTATATATATATAATTAATTATATATTATAATATTAACTATATAATATATATATATAAATTTAGTTTAAGGGAACATTTAATTTTGATTTAAATAGAATGGTTTAATTCCATAAATTTGTATCAGGTTTGTTTGTAGATATGAATATGAAATATTTTTTATCCGTGTTAATTAATATATTATTTAAAGTTTGATTTTGGCTTATATACTTAATTTTTATTAATATTATAATATGAAATTTTTATAAATTAATTTAAGATCAGTTATTAAAATTGTTTGAATTAATATAATTATTGATGAAAATATAATAATATATGATGGGATAATTATGTGCCAGCATCCGCGGTTATACTAATATATTTAAATTAAGTTTTATTGGTTAATATTTTATTTTTTTTAAATGATATGGATATTATAATAATTTAAAAGTGAAATTTAAATATAGAATTTTATTTTAAGATTATATGAAATTTTTTTTTAAACTAGGATTAGATACCCTATTATAATGAATTTAAATTTTATACTAAGAGATTAGGAGTTAAGGTCTTTAAATTTAAAGAATTTGGCGGTAAATTAATTTGACTAGAGGAATTTGTTTATTAATAGATAATACACAATTTATCTTTCTTTATTTATTATTAATAATAATTTATATATCGTCGTTTAGAATATTTTTATAGAATTAATTTTCTTTAATTATAATTAATTAAAAATCAGATCAGGATGTAGTTTATATTAAAGAATAAAATGAGTTACATTTTTGATAAAGAATTATGAATAATTTTTTGTAATGAAAATTTGAAGGAGGATTTAGAAGTAATAATATATTAATATGATTTTATGAATATTTATTATACTAATTTATGTACATATTGCCCGTCACTTTCATTAAAAACTTAAAATGAAAAAAGTCGTAACAAAGTAGAGTTACTGGAAAGTGGTTCTAGATTGATAAATAAAAGTAATTTTAAATATATTATTTATTTACAATAAATAAGATCTGTTGAATTCAGGACTTTTGATTAATTTAATTATTATAAAGATTGAATTGTTAGTGAATTTTTAATAAATGTAATTTATAATAATTAATTTTATTAATTTATTTATTTTATTATAGTGAAATAGTACTGTGAAGGAATTAATTTAATTTAGTTATAGAAATTTTTATAAAAATTTACCTTTTGTATCAGGGATTAACAAATAATAATGTTATTATTAATTTCTCGAATATAAAATTGAGCTAATTAAATTATTTTTTATTGTTGAATAAATATAATTTAGGTTTAATTAGATATGAAATGTTATTCGTAATTTAATATATCTAGTTGTTAAGTAAATAAAATTTATTTTTAATTTATTTAAAGGGATAATTTTTTAATTTTATTATAAATTTAATTAGTTTTATTTAATATATATTGATTTAATAGTATTAATTATTTAAAGTGTGTTTATACTTATTAAATTTAATTATATATTTTATATTTTTTAACTATTATAATTAATTTTTTTTGTAAAAAATAATGTTAATATTAGTATATATGTAATATAATTGTTTATTTTTATAAAATTTAAAATTTAAATAAAGGAATTCAGCAAAAAAATTTTTCGCCTGTATATCAAAAACATGTTTTAACGAATATTAATGTTAAATTTGCCCTGCCCAATGATTAATGTTTTAATGGCCGCAGTAAATTGACTGTGCAAAGGTAGCATAATAATTTGTCTTTTAATTGAGGACTGGAATGAATGGGTGGACGTAAAAATTTCTGTCTCTATTTTTATAAAATTGAATTTTACTTTTAAGTTAAAAGGCTAATTGTGTAATTAAATATTATTAAGGGACGAAAAGACCCTATCAAGTTTTATAGTATTAAATAATTGTTTTCATTATTAATTTTTATTATTATTTTTCTGGGGTGGAATTAATATAAATCTATTAAAAATTTTATAATTTTATAATTTATTATTGATCTTTTTTATTACTAATTAATAAATTACTGTAGGGGTAACAGCATAATTATTTTGGTAAGTTCAAATTTATAAAATAGATTATGACCTCGATGTTGGATTAAATTTACCTAGAGTTAATGAAGAAGTTATTAAGGTTAGTCTGTTCGACTATTAAAAATTTACATGATCTGAGTTCAGACCGGCGTGAGCCAGGTCAGTTTTTATCTTTAATGATTTTATTAAAAATTTATTTAGTACGAGAGGACCAATATTTATTAATTATTATCTAAATTGGCAGAGTAAGTGTAAGGAGTTTAGAACTCTTATATAAATTAATATTTATTTAGAAGTTACTAAGATGGCAGAGTAAGTGCAATAGTTTTAAGAATTATATATGGATAGTTATTCTCTTGGTAATAAAATTTTTTGATTTAATATTAGTTTATATTTTAATAATTTTATTAGTACTAGTAGGTGTAGGATTTTTTACTTTATTGGAACGTAAAGTTTTGGGTTATGTAGGTAATCGTAAAGGTCCTAATAAGGTTATATTATTAGGTTTAGGACAACCTTTAGTTGATGGTGTAAAATTATTAAGAAAGGAGTTTATTATTCCATTTAGTTCTGTTTATTTAGTATTTATATTATGTCCTTTGTTTATTATTTTGTTATCTTTATTAATATGATTATGTTTACCTTTAATTAATCATTTTATTGATTTTAATTTTGGGTTATTATTTTTTTTGTGTATTATTGGTGTAAGAGTGTATGCTTTAATTTTTTCTGGATGGTCTTCTAATTCTAAATATTCAATTTTTGGAAGGTATCGTGGAGTTGCTCAAACTATTTCTTATGAAGTAAGTTTAATGTTAGTTATAATAAGTTTTATTATAATTACTGGAAGTTATAATTTAGAATTATTTTCTGTTTACCAACATAATATTTGGATAATTGTTATTATAATACCTTTGGGTATAATTTGGATGGTTTCAATGTTAGCTGAGACTAATCGAACTCCTTTTGATTTTACTGAGGGGGAGTCTGAATTAGTTTCTGGTTTTAATGTTGAGTATAGAGGTATCATATTTGTTTTTATTTTTATTGGTGAATATTCTAGAATTATATTTATAAGAAGTTTGTTTGTAATTTTATTTTTGGGGGGCTTAAATTATATTTATATATTTAAAGTTTTATTAATTATTATATTATTTATTGTAATTCGGGGTACTCTTCCTCGATTTCGGTATGATAATTTGATGTATTTAGCTTGAAAGATTTATTTACCATTATCAATTAATTTTTTATTCTTTTTTTTAGGGTATAAAATTTTTTTATACATATATTTATTATAATTGTTCTTTTTAAGAAAAACCATTAGAATAATTTATCTTTATAATATTTTCAAAATATTTACTTTATATAAGTTAAATGATTATTTAATTAGATTTCAATAATAAATTATTATAGGGTTAACTAAAAAAAATAGGAAATGAATAAATGTTGAAATAAATCCAATTTCTTCAAATGGATATTCTACAGGGTTTGCTCCAATTCATGTTAATATAATAATGTTAATAAAAAATATTCATAGGAATAATTTATTTAATGGGTAAAATTTAAATGATTTAAATTTTATTTTTATTGTAAAAGGTAATGTTATTATAATTAATATTGATGAGATTAAAGCGATTACTCCTCCTAATTTATTAGGAATTGAACGTAAAATTGCGTAAGCAAATAAGAAATATCATTCTGGTTGAATATGAATTGGAGTAACTAATGAGTTAGCTGGAATGAAGTTTTCTGGGTCGTTTATAATTATAGGGTTTGATAAACAAATAAATAATAGTATTATTAGTAATATTGAGAATCCAATTGAGTCTTTAATAGTAAATAAAGGATGAAAAGGAATTTTATCAATATTTCTATTAATTCCTATTGGATTACTAGATCCTGTTTGATGTAGAAATATAAAATGAATAATAATAAAAGCTATTAAAATAAAAGGAAGGATGAAATGAAATGAAAAAAATCGATTTAAGGTGGCATTATTTACTGAGAATCCTCCTCATAACCATTGAACTAATATATTTCCAATATAGGGAATTGCTGAAACTAAATTTGTAATAACTGCTGCCCCCCAAAAAGATATTTGGCCTCAAGGTAATACATAACCTATAAAAGCTGTTGCTATTCTAATTAAAAAAATAATGATTCCTGAAATTCAGACATCTTTTAAAATGAATGAATTAAAAAATATTCCTCGAGCAATATGAATATATATAATTAAAAAAAATATTGAAGCTCCATTAGCATGAATTGATCGGATTAATCAACCTAGATTTATATCTCGTATGATATGTGAAATAGATCTGAAAGCTATCCTAATTTCTGGACAATAATGTATAGATAAGAATAATCCTGTAATAGTTTGAATTATAAAAGATAGTCCTAATAGGGATCCAAATCTTCATATTATATTAATATTTGAAGGGCAAGGTAGATCAATAATTATATTATTAATATTTTTTAAAATTGGATGTCTTTTTCGTATATTAATTTTCATTATTTTTTTTTAAAGGAGTTTTGTTAAAATTACATATTTTAACAATAATAAATAAGGTAATTATTAAGTAAATAGCTAAAGTAATTGTTGAAGTTATCATATTATTATAAAGTGTTCTTATTGAATAAATTGGTTGATTTATTATAAAATTGAAGTTAATATTATAATTATTATTTAAATTTAAATTATTATTAATATAAATTATAAATATAAGTAATAATAAAAATATAAATAAAATTGATATTTTTATTTTTATATAAAAATTGTTGTGGTTGGTTAACCTGGCAATATAAATAAAAATTACTAATATCCCACCAAGGAAAATTAAAATTAAAATATATGATATTCAGAAAGATAAATTAATATAATTTATTATTATACTAATTAATAGAGTTTCTATTAAAATTATAATAACTATAAATAAAGGATTGTGTGTTATGAATATAAAAATTGGTATTATAAGTAATAGTAGTATGGTGAATTTAATTTCAGATAATAGTTTAAATAAAAATATTAATTTTGGATATTAATGATATTAGTAATAGTTTATCTGAAGTTTTGAGAATGAATATTCAACTATAATTTACAAAATTATTATTATTATTAACTATCAAAACTTATGTTAAATATTTATATGTTAATTATATATATATATATTATTATTTTTTGTATATTTAATTATTTTTATATAAATAAACATTTATTGTGTTTATTGTTAAGTTTGGAATTTTTTATATTATTAGTTTATTTTTTAATTAATTTTATTTTAATAAATATAAGTAATGAATTTTATATAGGTCTATACTATTTAACTATCTCAGTATGTGAAGGGGGTTTAGGTTTAAGTTTATTAGTAATATTAATTCGATCCCATGGTAATGAAATAATTAATTCATTTATTATAAATATTTAAATGATAATAATATTTATTATAGGAATAATATTATTCCCTTTACTAAATTTTTATTTAAATTTTAATTTATATTTATTAACTGTGAAGTATTTTTTGTTAGTGTTAAGATTTATAATAATTATATATTTATATAAATCTATAATTGTACCTTCATATATTTATTTAATATTTGGTTATGATAGGTTAAGAATTTTAATATTGATATTAAGTTTATGGGTAGTATTTTTAATGGTTATTTCTACTTTAAAATTTATGAATTTAAATAAATATTTATATTTAATTTTGATTATAATTATTATATTTATTTTATTTTTGATGTTTACTATTTATAATTTATTTAGATTTTATTTTTTGTTTGAGAGGATTTTAATTCCGGTTTTTATATTAATTATAGGTTGAGGTAATCAACCTGAACGTTTACGAGCAAGTTTATATTTTATTTTTTATACAGTTTTTGCTTCTTTACCATTACTAATAAGTTTATTTTTATTACTAAAAATGGGTGGTTCATTATTATGATTATATTATAATTATTATCCTTTTTTAAATTTTAATTTTTCTTGAATAATTATATTATGAATTTTTTTTTCTTTATTTGCATTTATAGTTAAGCTTCCTATTTATTATTTTCATTTATGATTACCTAAAGCTCATGTTGAGGCTCCTATTTCAGGTTCTATAATTTTAGCGGGAGTATTGTTAAAATTAGGAGGCTATGGGTTTTATCGTATTTTTATAATTTTTGAAGTTTTTTTTTTAAAATTTAATATTTATTTTATATTATTTATTTCTATAGGGTCTATTGTTGCTGCTTTATTATGTTTATTTCAAGTTGATTTAAAATTTTTAATTGCTTATTCTTCAATTGCTCATATAGGATTAATAATAAGTGCGATAATAAATTTAAATTTAATAAGAATAAATGGAGGATTATTAATAATATTAGCTCATGGATTATGTTCTTCTGGGTTGTTTTGTGTTGCTAATATTATTTATGAACGGCTAGGTAGTCGAAGTATAATATTAATAAAGGGATTAATTAATATTTTTCCAAGATTAAATATTTGATGATTTTTATTGGTAATTTGTAATATAGCTGCTCCCCCCTCAATTAATTTAGTATCAGAAATTAGTTTATTCACTTCTTTATTAAAATATAATGATATATATTTAATAATTCTTTTTTTCTTTTCTTTTTTTTGTTCATTATATAGAATTTATTTATATTATTCTATTCAACATGGAAATTTAATAATTACTTATACTTTATTATTTGTTAATAATCGAGAATTATTATTAATTTTTCTACATTGATTACCGTTAAATTTATTTATTTTTAAAATTGATGTTTTATATTTTTGTTATTAATATCTAAATAGTTTAATAATAAAATGTTGATTTGTGGAGTCAGAGATTTAATTAAAAATTAATTTATATAATGTTTTTTTATATCTTTAATATTTATAATTTAATATTTTTTTTTTTATTTAATTTTAGAATAATTTTTATAATAATAGGTATTTTATTTATATATTTAAGTATAAGTATTTATATAGAATGAAATTTATTTTTTTTTAATGGTATAAATATTAATTTTTATGTAATAATGGATTTTTATTCTATTATTTTTTCTTCTTTTGTTTTATATATTTCTTCTTCTGTATTTATATTTAGTAATATTTATATAAAAATGGATAAATTTAATTTACGTTTTGTATTTTTATTAATATTATTTATTTTATCTATATTAATATTAATTTATAGGGGTAATTTAATTACCATTTTATTAGGTTGGGATGGATTAGGTTTAGTATCTTTTTTACTTGTTATATTTTATATAAATAAGTCTTCATTATCAGGTAGGTTATTGACGGTTATTACTAATCGAATCGGGGATATTAGATTAATTTTAAGTGTTGTTATGTTAATAAATTTTGGTCAATTTTCATTAATATTTATATTAATAGATACAAAATGAATTTTTATTATATTATTAATTTTTTTAAGGGCTATAACTAAAAGAGCTCAAATGCCATTTTCTGCTTGGTTACCTGCAGCTATAGCTGCACCTACTCCTGTATCATCTTTAGTTCATTCGTCAACTCTTGTTACGGCAGGAGTATATTTAATAATCCGTTATAATGATATATTTATATTTTATGGGTTAAACAATTATTTAATGTGAATTAGATTAATTACAATATTTATATCTGGATTAAGAGCTAATTTTGAGTTTGATTTAAAAAAAATTATTGCTTTATCTACATTAAGTCAATTAAGGGTTATATTTTTTTCTTTATCTATAGGTTTATGAAAATTAGCATATTTTCATTTATTAACTCATGCTTTATTTAAAGCTTTAATATTTTTATGTGCAGGTAGTATTATAAACGGTTATTATGGAAATCAAGATATTCGTTTTAAAGGTAGATCAATTAATAATTCTATTTTTATTGCTTTATGTATAAATGCTTCTTTATTAGCTTTAAGGGGTATACCATTTTTATCTGGATATTACTCTAAAGATATAATTTTAGAAAAATTTTTTAGAATAAATATAAATTTATTTATTATACTAGTTTTAGTTATTAGTACTTCTATAACTGTATGTTATAGATTTCGTTTAATAATATATGTATTTTTAAATTATAATTTATATAATAGGTGTCAAAATACTTATAATTATTTGGAGATTATGTTATCTTTAATAATATTAATATTAGGTTGTATATTTAGGGGATTTATATTAAGATGATTTATTTTTCCAAATCCTGTAATTATTATTTTATCTTTAAAGTTTAAATTTGCAATTTTATTTATTTTTTTTTTAATAATTATATTTATAATATTATTAATATATTATAAATATAATTTAATTAATATAGCTTTAAAATTAAATTTGTATATTATTTTTATAAGACAAATGTGATTAATTTCTTTTTTTTCTACTCAATATATTATACTACAACCTTTTATTATTTCGAAAAAATATATAAATTTATATGATTACGGGTGAAGGGAATTATATGGTGGAAAAGGATTATTTACTTTTTCATTATTATTAAGAAGGAATTTTAGTAAAAGTAATTATTATCATATAATTTATTATTATATAATATTTGTAATTTGAATTTTAATATTATTAGTATTATTATCATTATGTTTATATAGCTTAAAAAAGATAAAGGGTATAGTAGTGAAGTTACTAATGTAATATAAAATATTTGTAAACAATTCTTAAAGTAGTTACTCATTTTAATATTGAAAATATTATATATTATTTATATTATAAGAATAAAAGTTTAACATATAAATGCTTTAATTAAATTAGAAATTTAATTTTACAAACTTTCTTAATAGGAATAATGTATTCAATTTCCTTAATAACAATAAGGTGCTTAGTTTAGCTTCTATTAATATTTATTTAAATAAGGATAAAATAAAATATCTATTAATGAGTCGAAATCAATTATGATTAATCATTTCTTATTTTTAGGCAAGATTAAGTTTTACTTAATTATATTTGAATGCAAATCAAAATTACTGACCTATTTATTTCATTCTAATGCCCCATTAAATCATTCATAAATTAGTCCAATTAAAAGGATAAATAAAAATAAGTATCTGGAAATGAATAGGGATAATAGGTTTATTATAGAAGTTAAAGGTAAAGGAATAATTAAAGCAATTTCTACATCAAAAATTATAAATAAAATTGCAATTAAGAAGAATTGAATTGAGAAAGGAGTTGAGAAATTATATAGGGGGTTTATACCGCATTCAAAAGGGGAGGATTTTTCTAACTCTTTAATATTTTTTTTTGATATAAAAAAAGAAATAATGAAAAGGAGAATTATTAAAATTAAAATTAATAATATTATTATAATAATAAAATGAATTACTTTTTTTTTAAATTAAAACTTTTCAAGTGGAAATTGAATATACTTATTATATTAAAAAAGTAAATTTAATTTCCTCATCAATAAATAGAACTATATAGGAATAATCATACTACATCAACAAAATGTCAATATCAAATTGCAGCTTCAAATCCAAAATGATGATTATTTGATAAGTGTTTAAATTTTATACGAATATAACATATTAATAAAAATATTGATCCAATTAAAACATGGGCTCCGTGAAATCCAGTAGCTATAAAAAAAGTTGATCCATAAGATGAATCTGCTATTGTAAATCTAGCTGACCAGTACTCTCAAGCTTGAAGAATTGAGAAGTATACTCCTAATATAATAGTTAAAATTAAGGCTAATTTTGAATAATAAAAATTGTTTATAATAATTCTATGATGAGATCATGTAATTGTAACTCCAGATGAAAGTAAAATTAAAGTATTTAATAAAGGAATTGATAGTGGGTTGAAAGATTTAATTCCTATAGGTGGTCATATTATCCCTATTTCAATTGTAGGGGATAGTCTTCTATGAAAGAATGCCCAAAAAAAAGAAAAGAAAAAAAGAATTTCAGAAATAATAAATAAAATTATTCCAAATTTTAATCCGGTGACTACTTTATTGGTGTGAAAACCTTGAAATGTTGATTCTCGAGTGATATCTCGTCATCATTGGTATATAGTTAAGAAAATTAAAATTAATCCTAAAGTTAATATATTAATTGATTTTAGGTAAATGAATTCTATTATTCCTGTGAGAAATATTATTAATCCGATAGCTCCTCTTAAGGGTCATGGCCTTTGATCTACAATATGATAAGGATGAAATTGTTTAGTCATTAATTTATTTCATTATAGTATAAAGAAGATAAAGTAGTAAACACATAAGATTGAATTAAAGCTACAGCTAATTCTAATATTATTAGTAATATTTGTAACATAATAATAATTAAATTTATAAATAAATTTATTTTTTCACAAATGGAGGATATTAAAGAAATTAGTAAATGTCCTGCAGTTATATTTGCTATTAATCGTACTCTTAAAGTAATTGGTCGAATTATATTTCTAATTGATTCAATAATTACTATAAAAGGTATTAATACTACTGGTGTTCCTATTGGAACTAAATGAGTAAGTATTGATGATGTATTAATAATTCATCCATAAATATTAAAAGTTAGTCATAATAATAATGATAAAAAAAATGAAATTATAATATGTCTAGTTCTAGTAAAAATGTAAGGGAATAATCCTATAAAATTATTAATAAAAATTACTATTATAATGGAAATAAATATAATAATAGGTTTATTTATAATAATTATAGTTTTTATTTCTTTATAAAATAAATTTAGTATAATATTAATAAATTTATTAAAGGGATTATTTAAAATTCATAAATTATATTGTAATAAGAATAAAGTAATTAATATTCTTAATCAATTAAATTTTAAATTAAAAGTTAAGGAAGTAGGGTCAAACATATTAAATAAATTGTTTATCATGATCAACTTTTGTTAATTTTAATTAATATTTTTGTATTAAAATTTGGACTTTTAATATTTAATAAAAAATTTATATTAATAAATATAATGATTATAGTTATAAATATTAGAATAGAAGGGATAAATCAATTTATAGGTATTATTTGTGGCATAAATCTTTCATAAAAAATACTTAAAAAGTAATTTAAGATTGACATTCTTATGTTATATTAACTAATTTTTCACTGAAAATATTTAATATATTATTATTGGATTAAAAATCCAATACCTCTGTGGTTGTTCAATGAAAATGATTTAATTCAATTAATAAAATTGTTTAATTTAATACTTTCTATAATAATGGGTATAAATCTATGGTTGGATCCACAAATTTCAGAACATTGTCCTACATAAATTCCAGGCCGAGAAGGATTAATTATAGATTGATTAATTCGACCTGGAATAGAATCTATTTTTACCCCTAATCTAGGGATAGTTCAAGAGTGAATAACATCTATAGATGTTGTAATAATTCGGATAGTATTATTTATAGGAATAATTATTCGGTTGTCTACTTCTAGAAGTCGAATAAGTGATTCTTTTTGAGGTATTATAAAGGAATCAAATTCAATATTATTAAAATCTGAATATTCATAGGATCAGTATCATTGATGACCAATAGATTTAATGGTAATAATTGGGTTAAAAATCTCTTCTATTAAATATAAAATTCGTAGAGATGGAATTGTAATTAAAATTAAAATAAATGCTGGAATTATTGTTCAGATGGTTTCAATTTGTTGATTTTCTATTAAATATTTATTAGTATTTTTATTTAAAATTGATATAATTATGAAATAAATAATGAATAATGTAATAGTAATTAAAATTATTATAGTATGATCATGGAATAAAATTAATTGTTCTATTGTAGGAGTATTTCTATTTTGAAAATTTAGATGATTTCATATTGGCATAATTTTTTATTATAATATTTAATTGATTAAATGTATGATTCTTTGGGGGATTATTTAAGTATCATTCAATTGAAGTTGAGTTATTGATATTAAAAAGTATAATTCGTTTACTAATTATAGATTCTCAAATAATAATAATGAACATAATAATTGAAATTGTAGAAATTATAGAACCTAAAGAGGAAATTATATTTCAAGAGGAAAAAGAATCAGGATAATCAGAATATCGTCGAGGTATTCCCCTCAGTCCTAAAAAATGTTGGGGAAAAAATGTTATATTTACACCTATAAATATACATATAAATTGAATTTTTAGTCATCGAGGATTTAATAGTAATCCTGTAAATAAGTGAAGTCAATTAGTTAATCCTCCTATAATAGCAAAAACCGCTCCTATTGATAGTACATAATGGAAATGAGCAACAACATAATATGTGTCATGAAGAATAATATCAATTGATGAATTTGCTAAAACAACTCCAGTTAAGCCCCCTACAGTAAATAAAAAGACAAATCCTAAAGATCATATTAATTGAACTGTATTTTTCATTTGTCTTCCATGAATTGTTGCTATTCATCTAAAAATTTTAATTCCTGTTGGAATAGCAATGATTATAGTAGCAGCAGTAAAATAAGCTCGTGTATCTACATCTATCCCTACAGTAAATATATGGTGGGCTCATACGATAAATCCCAAAAATCCAATAGCAATTATAGCATAAATTATTCCTAATATTCCAAAAATTTCTTTTTTACCTCTCTCTGATACTAATATATGAGAAATTATTCCAAACCCTGGCAGAATTAAAATGTAAACTTCTGGATGTCCAAAAAATCAAAATAAATGTTGGTAAAGAATAGGATCTCCTCCCCCCGCTGGATCAAAAAAAGAAGTATTAAAATTACGGTCAGTTAATAATATAGTAATAGCTCCCGCTAATACTGGTAGGGATAATAATAATAAAATTGCTGTAATTAAAACACTTCATACAAATAATGTTATATTTTCTAATTTTATTCCTGGTGAACGTATATTAAAAATGGTTGTAATAAAATTAATTGCCCCTAAAATTGAAGATACTCCCGCTAAATGTAAAGAAAAAATTGTTAAATCTACTGAGGATCCTGAATGAGCAATATTAGATGATAAAGGAGGGTAAATGGTTCATCCTGTTCCTGCACCTCTTTCAATTAAAGATGAAGATAAAAGTAGAATTAATGAAGGAGGAAGTAATCAAAATCTTATATTATTTATGCGAGGGAATGCTATATCTGGGGCATTAATTATAATAGGAATTAATCAATTTCCAAATCCTCCAATTATTATAGGTATAACTATAAAAAAAATTATTACAAATGCATGGGATGTAACAATAACATTATAAATTTGATCATCTCCAATTAGAGATGAAGGAGTGCCAAGTTCAGTACGAATTAATATTCTTAAAGCGGTTCCTACTATTGCTGATCAAATACCAAAAATTAAATATATAGTACCAATATCCTTATGGTTTGTTGAGTATAATCATCGCGGTAATATGTCTGATTTAAGTAATAGTTTGTAAATCTATATAAGAAATTTAAATTTCTATTACCAAATTTAAATCTTATAGTATAAATTTAAATATACATTAATTTGCAAAATTAAAAATGTTAATAAAACTAAGATTTAAAAATTTATTTATTTTTAACTTTGAAGGTTAATAGTTTATTTATTAACTTAAAATCCTTATAATAAAATTATAATAAAATTTAAAAAGGGGATTCTTATTAAATTTAATAATGATATTATATTTAAATAATTTTTAGTTAATTTATAATTAATTTTTACATTTCATTTTAATTTGATAAATGATATTATAAATCTTAATATAATTAATCGTAAATAAAAATATAATCTAATTATTGAAGATAAAATTATAATTATAGATAAAAAAATTATGCTGAAATTTATTATTAAATTAATAATTATTCATTTTATTATGAATCCTGAAAAAGGGGGTAATCCAGCTATTGATATAATATTTAATGTAAAATAAATATTATTTATAATTAATATTTGTATGATATATTTAATAGAGAAAATTTTTATAAATGAGATAATTATAAATAGAATTAGTCTATAAATAATAAAATAAATAATGAAAATTGAATAATTAAAAATTAATCTTATTAATATTCAGCCTATATGATTAATTGAGGATAAAGATAAAATTTTTTTTATATTAGTTTGGTTTAAAGTGGTTAAAGATCTAAATATTATATTAATTATAATTATTAAAAATAATATGTTATAATTTTTAATAGTTATATTAATGATGATTATTGGTATAATTTTTTGAATAGTTATAATTAACTTTATTGTTAAAAATCTAGTTTTAGTAATAATTTCAATATATCATATTATGAATGGAAACATTCCGATTTTTATTATTATGGATAATATAATTATATTAAAAATTAAATTTAAATTTATAAATATTCATAAAGGGTTATTAATTATTAACCTAGATATAATGAATGTTAAAGATGAAATTGATTGAATTAAAAAATATTTAATAGTAGATTCTGAGTATTGTTGGTAAGTTTTTAATAATATTAATGGTATAATTATTATGTTATTGATTTCTAATGCTATTCATAGTGAAAATCAGGAGGAGGAGGATAACCCTCAACTGAGGGTTAATAAAATTAAGGTTATTAGTAAGAATTTATTAATTCCAATTAAAAAGGAGAAATGATCTATATTTGAGGTATGAATCCAAAAGCTTGAATTAGCTTACCTTTTTATAATAGATACATTTTAATGTGTAATTTATTCTATCAAAATAATCCTTTATAAATCTCAGGCAATCTATT